TAGATATCTGGGCTAGAGTTGACAAACAAACAAAACCAGCAATATACTTTATTGGTATCGCATAGAAATCTAAATGGGGCGTGGCCAAGTGGTAAGGCAACGGGTTTTGGTCCCGCTATTCGGAGGTTCGAATCCTTCCGTCCCAGAACATATATATTCTCTGACAATATAGATTGCTTTTTTAACAATGTTCTGTTTAAAATCGAAATGTTAGCTGGAATGTGATTGTTGTTTCTTATTTTTTTCTTCGATGAATCGTTTTTTTTTTTCAAAAACTGAATCGAGATGCGAAAGAATCCATATTCCCTATCGCGTATTCTCTACCCCCTAAATTAGCCTAATTAGATTTCATTTTCGTTTTTGTAGATTTCTTGACTTTTCGCCAAGAGGAGGTTTTTGGTAATAATTAAATTCACTAAGTCTCTTAATTCTTAATCAATGAGGTAGGCTAAAATAGAAAAAAAAAAAGGAGCAAAAACTGGACTTAATCTGGACTTGTTTGGCTTTGTGCCTAGACAGCTTGCATTTCGTAAAAATAAAAAAGACTAGGACACCCCCTTCTTTTTATTTTTGATTTATGCTGCATCAGTCCCATAGAATGGGGTAGATAGGAGTTAATCAGTAATGGGAAGGCGTTCATTTCAATATCTATAAACGGTGACAATTGCTCAGTCTATTTGATCGAATTGATAGATACGAAACCCTTCCCATTCTTTGGATTTTATCAATCAGATGAAAAAAAAAAAAGACTTATCTTTTTTCCTAAGATGATCAAAAGTTATTTTTAACTATCAAATTTTCTTGGAATAATGATATCGAAAGGGGAACTTTCTAAATTTATTCGAAATTTAAAAAGATAAATAGTTTTAATCATTCCTTAGAAGCTGAATCTTTCTCTCCTATTAAGTCACGTGAAGATGCAGAATCAAAAAGAATTCGTTTATTCGTCTTATTTATTATTATTTATATAAAAATTCTTATTTATTATTATCTTATTTATTATTATTTATATAAATTATTATTTATATAAAAAAATTATTTATTATATATATTTATTTATTATATATATTTATTAATTTATTATATATATTTATTAATTAATATTATAATGTTAGACAAATTAATATTAGCGATGGGGTCTTACTAAGACTTCTTCAGAAAAATCTTTATCCCCCTATATCTATAGTATTATTTATATACTATAGATATAGAAAATACTATAGATTATGGTGTTTATACATCAGCCCAACCAATGACTATTCATGATTCCATAATTGAATCAATTCCATACCGGTTCTTAGAGGAATGTTATGGTAAAACTTCGTTTGAAACGATGTGGTAGAAAGCAACGTGCGACTTGAAGGACACGATCCGTTGTGGATTTGTACATCCACCATTTTTTGTAGGAATGAAGGTGCTCTTAGCTCGACATCATTGGTTCTGTTTCACTAGAACCCCTCGTTTTTTGTTGTCTTGGAATGTAAATAGTCCATGATGGAGCTCGAGTAGAAAGTATTAATTTATTTCTCGGGGCAAGGGTCTAGGGTTAATGCCAATCAATAAAAAAATTGAAACAACTTCGTAAATATATCTTAGGTATGGAAATCGAAAGAATCCAATTCGAGCAAGTTTCAAATTAAAAAATTTATTGTAATTGATCAAACTTTTTCGATCCAAAGTGTTTAACGAGGGAATCCATCATCTTGTAGGATTCTTTCATAGAAATCGCAAAAAGGGTATGTTGCTGCCATTTTGAAAGGATTAAAAAGCACCGAAGTAATGTCTAAACCCAATGATTTAAAATAAAACAAAGAAAATAAAACAAAGATAAAGGATCCCAGAACAAGGAAACACCTTTTTAATTGTCTTAATAACTGGATCAGACTGAAGAATCCGATTTTAAACGAGACAAACAAAAAAGGAGGAAAGACCGCTCAATAAATGAAATTGTCGAAAGATTTTCCTTTGAACTGTTTGAAAGTTATCCAACTTGAGTTATGAGAGTACGAATGGTTTCTTTTTCATTTTAAGTAAGAACGAAGAAAAAAAGACTTACATCTTTAATTGCTTTGATCATTTTATGGATCCAGTTGTCATTTCTTAGATAGAATTCCATAGAGAGACAAAACTTCGAATCAATCATTTTTCTCGAGCCGTACGAGGAGAAAGCTTCCTATACGTTTCTAGGGGGGGTGTTGTTCATCTACATCTATCCCAATGAGCCGTCTATCGAATCGTTGCAATTGATGTTCGATCCCGAAGAGAAGGAAAAGATCTTCAGAAAGTGGGTTTTTATGATCCGATAAAGAATCAAACTTATTTAAATGTTCCTGCTATTTTATATTTCCTTGAAAAAGGGGCTCAACCTACAGAAACTGTTCAGGATATTTTAAAGAAGGCAGAGGTTTTTAAGGAACTTCGTCCTAATCAATCGAAATTCAATTAAGGAAATAAATTAAGGAAATACAAAAAAGGGGGTAGTGATTTGTATATAACTTTG